TGTGCGTAATATTGTAATATTTAGGGTGATGTTCTTTGGGCTGGGTGTGGAAGTGGTAGTTATGTCTCGAGCTTTGGGGCTGGTTGTAGTTTGTGTTTACGATTTTTTATATTTTTACCTATTCACTGCTAGGGGTTTTCCTGTTTCCGGGGGGTTTACAGGATTGTTAAGGATCTCAGTGGTTTAGGGGGGTAGGGGGGTTTAACCCCTCTAAGCCGAGAAGGGGGTGTCTTAGGTGTGTTAGGGGAAATTATTTCATCTTATGCTCTTGATAACCTAAAATGCAATTCTTCAAGTCATATCTTTCCACCTTTCATGACCAACACTAATACAAGGAAATGTACACCCTTGTCTGTTATTACCGTGTGCACTCTGAAATGCAAAATGAAAGGAAGACAAAAAAAGAAAACCCCTTACCCCTGTGGAGAGAACGCCCGGCATGTTGGGTAACGAGTCAATTGTTTACCACCATTAACCAATGTAAGCGTCAAGAAAAGTGTGAGGAATGAACCAAGATATGGCCCTGAAATAGGAACCAAATGCCAGGAATAGTTCATTTTGTGAAACCCCCACAATTTTTGTCCCTGACCATCAATAACCGTATGCATTAAGAAATCAACTGATGGTCGGTTCTTACTACATTAAATAATTGGTTTAAAATTTAATGTTGGTTATGGTATGAGTTTACTAATACTATTTATGTGGAGTGCTTTAAATTTCTTAATTAGTGGTTACAAGGTGTTAATTTTGAAGGAGGGAATGTAATGTTTTATGTAAGATTTATATTAATCTTGATTGCTTGTCTGGACTAAATAAATGTATGTTATATAATACATATATGTATTGTTTATTATTATGTCCTCTATGTATGCATATATATACAGATATATGGAGATTTCATATATGTACAGAGAATAGTTTAATGGAGAATCCTAGCTTTGGGGGTTAGGGGTAAGAGTTAGAATCTCTTTTCTTTGAGCGTTGGGGAGGATTTTAGCCTCCGGCCGCCGGCTTACAAGACCGGCGCTCTGATGCTGAGCTACCAATGCAGTTTCATTTAAGGGCTTTGTTTTCGACCCAGCCTGCTAGTGGGAGGAGAACAAGAAATAATAGGAAGTAAAGGAAGGAGGCGACTTGTCCGATGATGATATAGGGATGTTCGACAGGTAGACCTCCAATTCATGTAAGGACTAGTACGTCTGCAATTAGCAGTCAAAATAAGAATTGGGATAGTGGGCGGAACGTTAGGCTTCGTTGTTTAGAGGTGTGTAAAAAGGGGGCTAGTATTAGAATAAGAATGGATGCTAGTAGAGCAACAACTCCGCCTAGCTTGTTAGGGATTGAGCGCAGAATGGCGTATGCAAATAAAAAGTATCATTCTGGCTTGATGTGCGGGGGTGTAACTAGGGGGTTTGCAGGGGTGAAGTTATCTGGGTCGCCCAGGAGGTTTGGGGCGAATAGGGAAAGGGAGATAAGGGAAATCAGGAGGAGTGCGAAGCCTAATAGGTCTTTGTATGAAAAGTAAGGGTGGAATGGAATTTTGTCTGCATCGGGGTTGAGGCCCATAGGGTTGGTTGAGCCTGTTTCGTGTAGAAAAAGCAGGTGGATCATAGTGAGGGCTGCAATAAGAAAAGGGAATAGGAAATGGAAGGCGAAAAATCGTGTGAGGGTGGCGTTGTCTACTGAAAATCCGCCTCAAATCCATTCGACTAGAGCGGTGCCGATGTATGGAACGGCTGAGAGGAGATTAGTAATTACTGTGGCGCCTCAGAAAGATATTTGGCCTCAGGGTAGAACGTACCCTACGAAAGCAGTCATTATAACTAGAAGAAGTATTACGACGCCGACATTTCATGTCTCTTTATAGAGATAGGAGCCGTAGTACAGGCCTCGTCCAATGTGGAAATAAATGCAAATAAAGAAAAATGAGGCACCATTGGCGTGAAGGTTGCGAATTAGTCATCCATAGTTTACGTCTCGGCAAATGTGGGCAACGGATGAGAAGGCGGTAGAGATATCAGATGTGTAATGTATAGCAAGAAATAGGCCTGTGAGGATTTGTGTAATTAAGCAGAGTCCTAAAAGAGACCCAAAGTTTCATCAAGCTGAGATGTTGGAGGGGGTTGGGAGGTCAATTAGTGCGTTGTTTGCGATTTTTAGGAGTGGGTGAGTTTTACGTAGGCTTGCCATTAGGGTTTTTGTAGTTGAATAACAACGGTGGTTTTTCAAGCCATTGGTCTTGGTTAAAATCCTGGTAAAAACTATGACTTATGTTGTGCTTTTGTTCTTGATTGGCTTGGTATTGGGGTTAGTTGCAGTGGCATCAAATCCTTCGCCTTATTTTGCAGCTTTAGGGTTGGTGGTTGTAGCTGGCATGGGGTGTGGGGTGTTGATTGGGCATGGGGGGTCTTTCCTGTCTTTGGTTTTATTTTTAATTTATTTGGGAGGAATACTAGTTGTTTTTGCGTACTGTGCGGCTTTAGCCGCTGAACCGTACCCTGAAATTTGAGGGAGTCGGTCAGTGATTGTTTATATAGGGGTTTATTTATTGGGGGTAGGGCTAGTGGGGTGGGCACTTTTGGGGGGATGATACGAAGGGGCTTGGGTGTCGGCGGACGAATTGTTTGAGTTCTCTGCTTTACGGGGGGATATGGGCGGGGTGGCAGAGATGTATTCTTCAGGGGGGGTTATATTAATAGTAGGGGGTTGGGTGTTGTTGCTTACTCTATTTGTAGTGTTGGAGTTGACGCGGGGCCTGAGCCGTGGATGTCTCCGGGCAGTCTAGATTAATAGGAGAAGAATTATTAGGATAAAGGTAAGGAAGAAGAAGGCGAGGAAGGTTTTAATTATGCCTTGTTGAATATTGCTTGTTGTTGAAATTAGGGGGAGAGAAGAGTTTGAAAGGGCTTTGGGCCCAATTTTTTCTAGCCAGGTTTGGTCAATTATTTGGCTGGCCGTGGTTTGGCCTAAAAGAAGGTTAAGTTTAGGGGGGAGGCGATGAATGATGTGTGGAAAAAAGCCTAGTATGTTTGAGAAGTGGTGAGGAGTTTTGTGAGGCTGGGGTTTGAATTGTTTGTTTGTTAAGGAGGCTAGCTCTAAAGCTAGAAGTAAGCCTGTAATTGTAACGGCAAGGGCAGCTAATTTTAGGGGAAGGGGTATGGTTATGATTGGGGTTTTGGAGGGTAGAAAATTTGTAGTAATCAGTAGTCCTGCAATGATGCTTCCTCAGGCGAGGCGTTTAATAGGGTTTATTACGGCTTGGTTATTTTCATTAATGGGGGAGAGAGGAAGAGATCGTGGGTGGCCTATGCTAACAAAAAAGATTAATCGAAGGCTGTAGATGGCTGTGAAAGAAGTGGCAATAAGTGTTAGGGTTAGGGCTCAGGCGTTAAGATGGGATGTGTTTAATGCTTCAATAATGGCGTCTTTAGAGAAGAAGCCTGCTAGGAAGGGGGTGCCTGTAAGGGCGAGGCTTCCAATGGTTAAACAGGTCGAGGTGAATGGAGTGAGGTTATGTATGCCTCCTATTTTTCGAATGTCTTGTTCATCATTGAGGCTGTGAATAATTGCGCCAGAACAGAGAAAAAGTATTGCTTTAAAAAAGGCATGTGTACAGATGTGTAGAAAGGCTAGTTGGGGTTGGTTAAGGCCAATAGTAACTATTATTAGGCCTAGTTGGCTTGATGTAGAGAATGCTACGATTTTTTTAATGTCATTTTGGGTGAGAGCGCAGGTTGCAGTGAATACGGTGGTGAGAGCGCCGAGGCATAAGCAGGCAGTGAGGGCTGTTTGGTTGTTTTCTAGAAGGGGGCTTAGGCGGATTAAGAGAAAAATGCCTGCAACTACTATTGTGCTGGAGTGAAGGAGGGCAGAGACCGGTGTGGGACCTTCTATGGCAGAAGGTAGTCAAGGGTGGAGCCCAAATTGAGCGGATTTCCCTGTAGCAGCAAGAATTAGCCCAAAAAGAGGAAGAGTTAGATCAAAGTTTTGTGAGTTGAGAAATATTTGTTGTATTTCTCATGAATTGAGGTTTGTGGCAAGTCAGGCTATTGCAAAAATTAGGCCGATGTCTCCGATTCGGTTATAAAGAACTGCTTGGAGGGCGGCAGTGTTTGCGTCTGCTCGTCCGTATCATCAGCCGATTAGAAGAAAGGATATGATTCCAACTCCTTCTCATCCGATGAAAAGCTGAAATAGGTTGTTGGCTGTAACTAAAATAATTATGGCGATTAGGAACACTAGGAGGTATTTGAAGAATCGGTTTATGTTGGGGTCTGAGTGCATATATCAAGATGCAAATTCTAAGATAGACCAGGTTACGTATAGGGCCACTGGGATAAAAATAATGGAGTAGTGGTCGAATTTTAAGCTAATGTTGATGTCAAAGACAAGGGTGTTCATTCAATTTCAGTTGGTGAGAATAATTTCAGCGCCTTCAGCAAAAAATAGGAAAAGGGGCAGGAGGCTAATTAAAAAAGCCAGTTTTACTGCTGTTTTGACATGGGAGAGTGCTCATTGGGGGTTTAGGGGGTGGGGGCGAAAGGAGGTAATAATGGGGTATGTAAGTGTTACAAAAATAATAAGTAGGCTGGTTGCTATTATTAGGGGGGTGGAATACATAGCTGCTACTTGGATTTGCACCAAGAGTTTTTGGTTCCTAAGACCAATGGATGAGCTGTTATCCTTTAGGAGCTGTAAGCGAGTTCTGGAGTTCAACCAAAAAGGAGGAGATTAGCAGTCTTCATTGCCGGCGGGCCTTGCTTGGTGGGTAAGGGGGTTTCAACCCCTGTTTTTAGAATCACAATCTAATGTTTTGGTTAAACTATGCCTACAAGTTGTTCATCCTCAGATTAGCTCTGGCTTAAGTGTCAAGAGGATTAAGGGTAGTAGATGTAGTGCTATGAGTAAGTGTTCTCGTGAATGACTGGGGCTTAAGGCAATGATGTGGGTTGGGAGGGGGCCACGTTGGGTTGTTAGGAATATGTATAGGGAATATGCGGCTGTAATTAAGGTGCCAGTTCCTGTTAGAGCCAGGGTCCATCAAGATCAATTAAAAAGAGAAATGATAATAAATAGTTCGCCTATCAAGTTGGGCAAGGGAGGGAAGGCAAGGTTGGCGAGGCTGGCAGTAAATCATCACACTGCTATTAGAGGTAGAGCTATTTGTAATCCTCGGGCGAGAATTATTGTTCGATTGTGGGTCCGTTCGTAGTTGGTGTTGGCTAGACAGAATAAGGCTGATGAGGTTAAGCCGTGGGCAATTATGAGGAGAATGGCGCCTGTAAACCCTCAGGGGGTTTGAATAAGGATCCCTCCTACAACAAGGCCCATATGGCTAACTGATGAGTAGGCGATTAAAGATTTTAAGTCTGATTGACGTAAGCAGATAGATCCTGTCATGATGATCCCCCACAACGCTAGGATAATGAATGGATAACTTAACTCTTTAGTGAGGGGCTCTAGTATTGGAATAATACGTATTATGCCGTAGCCTCCCAGTTTTAGAAGGACGGCGGCTAGAATTATTGAGCCTGCAATGGGGGCTTCGACGTGTGCTTTTGGTAATCATAGATGGACTCCATAAAGGGGTATTTTAACCAAGAAAGCCAGGAGGCAGCCGGCTCATCATAGTTTGTCTGCGTATGACAAAAGTTGGGCTGGCAGGGCGTATTGTAATGTGAGCAGAGATAGGGTTCCTGTGGCGTTTTGGAGCAGAAGAAGGGCAATAAGTAAGGGAAGTGAGCCTGCTAGGGTATAAAAAAGGAAGTAGGTTCCTGCGTTAAGTCGCTCTGCTTGGTTTCCTCAGCGGGTAATAATGATTAGAGTTGGGATTAAGGTGGCTTCAAATATGACGTAAAATATGATAATTTCTGTGGCAGCAAATGTTAGAATCAGAAAGAATTGAAGGGAGATTAAGAGTGTAATGTACATTCGTTGTCGGACGAGGGGTTGGGAGGAGAGGTGGTTTTGGCTTGCTAAAATTATTAGGGGCGAAAGTCAACAAGTAAGGACTAGGAGAGGGGAAGATAAAGGGTCGGTGGCTATGAAAGGGCTAAGATAACACCATCCTGTCTCTGATAGGTTTTTTAGTCAAATAAGGCTGAAGAGGGCAATGATAAGGCTGTGGGCTAGGGTGGTTGGTCAGAGTCATTTTGAAGGGACTAATCAGGTTGTGAGAATTAGCATTAAGATTGGGATTACTAGCATTAGCATTGTAGGAGGTTTAAGTTTTGAAGACGATCAGTTCCGTGGGTACGGGCTATGGCAACTAGTAGGGCTAGGCCTGCACCTGCTTCACAAGCTGAAAATGCTAGAAGAAGTATTGGGGCTGTTGCAAAGTGGGTGGTGTTAAATTGAAGTGACCATAATGAAAGTGCGATGAATAAAGACAGTATTATACCTTCTAAACAGAGAAGGGCAGATAGAAGATGGGTCCGGTGGAAGGCTAGGCCTGTTAGGCCCAAAATAAACGCTGCTGAAAAGGTAAAGTGGACAGGGGACATAGGACGATTATGGGCTTTAACCATAAGCTTTTGAGCCGAAATCAAATGTTTTTTTTAAACTAACTGTCCATTCTGCTCATTCAAGGCCGCCTTGAATCCATTCGTAGACCAGGCCAAGAGTTAGTAATGTTAGGATGGCAGAGGCTCAGAAGAAGGTTAGCAGGGGGGAAGAAAGTTGGTCTCCTCAAGGTAGGGGAAGTAGAAGGGCAATTTCTAGGTCAAACAAGAGAAAAAGAATTGCGATTAGGAAAAATCGGAGGGAAAATGGAAGGCGGGCGGAGCCAAACGGGTCGAAGCCGCATTCATAAGGGGAGAGTTTTTCGTAGTCGGGGGTTATTTGAGGGAGTCAAAAAGAAACGAAGGCTAAAATCACGGTGAGGGCAAGGGCAATGGTAAGAGTTATGGTAATGAGGTTCATTATTTTTCCTTGGATTTTAACCAAGATCAGATGATTGGAAGTCACCTATACTTTTTGTACTAGAAAAATTATGACCCTCATCAATAAATAGAGATGTAGAGGAATAATCAGACAACATCTACGAAGTGTCAGTATCAGGCGGCTGCTTCAAATCCGAAATGATGGTCTGATGTAAAATGGTATAAAATTTGACGGAGCAGGCAGACTGCTAAGAATGAAGAACCAATAATTACATGGAGTCCGTGGAAGCCTGTGGCAACAAAAAAGGTGGAGCCATAAACGCCGTCTGCGATTGTAAATGGAGCTTCGTAGTATTCTATGGCCTGGAGAAGGGTGAAATAAAGGCCTAAGAGAATTGTGAGGGCTAAGGCTTGGATAGCTGGTTTTCGCTCTCCAGCTATGATGCTGTGGTGAGCTCAGGTAACGGTCACCCCAGAAGCCATTAAAACTGCGGTGTTTAGGAGGGGGACTTCGAATGGGTCCAGGGGAGTAATGCCTGTTGGGGGTCAGTGCCCGCCTAGTTCTGGTGTGGGGGCCAGGCTTGAGTGGTAGAAGGCTCAGAAGAAGCCTAGGAAAAAGAAGACTTCGGAAGTGATAAATAAAATTATTCCGTAGCGAAGGCCTTTTTGTACGGGGGGTGTGTGGTGGCCTTGGAAAGTTCCCTCTCGAATGATGTCTCGTCATCATTGGTATATTGTCAAGAAAAGAAGGGTTAGTCCTAGGGATATAAGGGTTGCAGAGTGAAAGTGGAATCAAATTGCGAGGCCGGATGTCATTAATAAGGCGGCGATAGCACCTGTTAATGGTCAAGGGCTAGGGTCAACTATGTGGTATGCGTGTGCTTGATGGGCCATTAGATGTTTTCTTGTAGGTAGAGGCTTAAAAGAAGAACAAATACGTAGGCCTGGATTATTGCTACAGCGATCTCTAGAAGGGTGAGAAGGAACAATAGGATGGCTGTTAAAATGGCTACTGTTGGAAGGAGGGGAAGAAGGACGAAAACAGCGGTGGCAATTAATTGAATTAAAAGGTGGCCTGCGGTCAAGTTTGCTGTTAGTCGTACGCCCAGCGCTAGAGGTCGGATGAGGACGCTGATTGTCTCAATAACAATTAGAATTGGGATTAGGAGGGTAGGAGTCCCTTCTGGGAGGAGGTGGGCTAAAGCATGGGTTGGCTGAGTTCGAAGGCCAATAATAATGGTGGCTAGTCATAAAGGTACAGCGAGGCCAAGATTTATTGACAGTTGAGTTGTAGGGGTGAAGGTATAAGGAAGGAGGCCTAAGGTGTTTAGGGTAATTAGAAAGATTATTAGGGAAGCTAATAAAGCGGCCCATTTGTGGCCCCCTGGGGCTAGTGGAAGCAGCAGTTGTTGCGTAAATCGTTGAATGAATCAACCTTGTAGACTTGATAGTCGGTTGTTTAGTCATCGTTGGGTAGAGGGAGAAACCAAGATTCAGGGCAAGGTTAAGGCTAGAAGAATTAAAGGTATTCCAAAGAGTGTCGGGCTTGCAAATTGATCAAAGAAGCTTAAAATCATGGTCAGTTTCAGGGCTCTGCTAGTATAGGGTGATTTTCCAAGATGGAGGGGTCGTGGGGGTAAGCAAATAATAAGATGGCTGGTAAAACAACTGTAATAAGAATAACCCAGGCGGCTGTTTGGATGGCAAGTCAAGGCTCGGGGGTGAGTTGCGGCATTTCGCTAGGGGTGGGTGGTAGTCACCAATCTTTAGCTTAAAAGGCTAACGCTGTTGACCGGCTTAGCTTCTTAGCGATGCGTCTTCAAGTACGAGGGAGGATCAGTTTTCAAAGTGCTCTAGAGGGACTGCTTCCACTACAATGGGCATGAAACTGTGATTGGCCCCACAAATTTCAGAGCATTGCCCGAAATAGACGCCTGGGCGGGAGACAACAAAAGTTGTCTGGTTTAGTCGTCCTGGTACTGCGTCAAATTTTACCCCTAATGAGGGGACAGCTCAGGAGTGAAGAACATCGTCAGCAGAAATTAATAATCGTACTAGGGAGTTTTCTGGGACGACTATTCGATGGTCGGTCTCTAAGAGCCGGAATTGGCCTGGGGCAAGATCTTGGGTTGGCACCATATAAGCATCAAATGCAAGGTCTTCGTAATCGGTATATTCGTAGCTTCAGTATCATTGATGGCCTATGGTTTTGACTGTTAGGTGAGGGGTGCTGGTTTCATCAACCAGGTAAAGGATTCGGAGGGAGGGTAGGGCTACTATGATTAAAACAATAGCCGGAAGAAAAGTTCATACAATTTCGATTTCTTGAGAATCTAAAAGGTACTTGTCAGTGAGTTTAGTGGCTACCAAGGTTACGAGGATGTAGAAGACAAAGCTGCTGATTAGAAACAAGACTATAAGGGTGTGGTCGTGGAAGTGAAGGAGTTCTTCTATGGCTGGGGAAGCTGCGTCTTGAAGTCCTAGTTGGGAAGGGTGGGCCATTAGTATATAAGATACGCAAGGGTTTAACTTGCAATTCTGCCTTGACAAGGTAGTGTAATATTGTTTTACTAGTATCTTATGGAGAAAGAAACAGAAAGGTTCTGTAGTTGGCTTGAAACTGATTTATGGGGGTTCAATTCCTCCCTTCTTCGGAGCATGTTAGGCTCGGACGTAGGCAGGCTCTTCAAAGGTGTGGTAGGGAGGAGGGCAGTTGTGGAGTCATTCTACGTTCGTTGCTGCGAGCTCTGTCGAGAGCACTTCTCGTTTGGCCATGAAGGCTTCTCAAATAATGTAAAGGAACATTACTACGGCTACTAGAGAAACTATTGAGCCAATTGAGGAAATTGTGTTTCAAAGGGCGTAGGCGTCTGGGTAGTCGGAATATCGCCGTGGCATCCCGGCAAGGCCTAGGAAGTGTTGTGGGAAGAATGTGAGATTAACACCAATAAACATTACTCCAAAGTGGATTTTTGTTCATGTGCCGTGGAGGGTATATCCTGAAAACAAGGGGAATCAGTGGACGAAAGCGCCCATGATGGCAAATACAGCTCCTATCGAGAGGACATAGTGGAAATGTGCGACTACATAATATGTGTCGTGAAGAATAATATCTAGGGAAGAGTTAGCTAGAACAATGCCAGTTAGACCTCCAAGGGTGAATAGGAAGATAAACCCCAGGGCTCATAGAAGAGGGGTTTCTCATTTGATGGTTGCTCCATGAAGGGTGGCAAGTCAGCTGAAAACTTTAACACCAGTTGGAATTGCAATAATTATGGTGGCGGATGTGAAATAAGCTCGTGTGTCTACGTCCAGGCCCACAGTAAATATGTGATGGGCTCATACAATAAAGCCTAAGAAGCCGATGGACATTATGGCCCAGACCATTCCTATATAACCGAAAGGTTCTTTTTTCCCCGCATAATAGGCTACAATATGGGAGATTATTCCGAAGCCAGGGAGAATAAGAATATAGACTTCGGGGTGGCCAAAGAATCAGAATAAGTGCTGGTAAAGAATTGGGTCTCCTCCCCCAGCCGGGTCAAAGAAGGTTGTGTTTAAGTTTCGGTCTGTTAGTAGTATTGTAATGCCGGCGGCTAGAACTGGTAAAGAGAGGAGGAGGAGGATGGCAGTGATTAGAATGGCCCAAACGAATAGAGGTGTCTGATACTGGGAGATGGCGGGAGGTTTCATATTAATGATAGTTGTAATAAAGTTGATTGCGCCTAAAATTGAGGAGACACCTGCCAGGTGTAACGAGAAGATGGCGAGGTCCACGGATGCTCCTGCGTGGGCTAGGTTGCTAGCTAAGGGCGGGTAGACTGTTCAGCCTGTCCCGGCCCCAGCTTCTACAACGGAGGAGGTTAATAGAAGTAGGAAAGATGGAGGAAGGAGCCAAAAACTCATATTATTTATTCGGGGAAAGGCTATGTCAGGGGCACCAATCATAAGAGGAATCAGTCAATTTCCAAATCCTCCAATTATTATGGGCATGACTATAAAAAAGATCATTACGAAAGCGTGTGCTGTTACGATCACATTATAAATCTGGTCGTTGCCTAAAAGAGCGCCGGGTTGGCTAAGCTCAGCTCGAATTAGTAGGCTTAGGGCTGTGCCCACTATCCCGGCCCAAGCACCAAATACAAGATAAAGGGTACCGATGTCTTTGTGGTTAGTTGAGAAAATTCAGCGGGTGATTGCCACAGGTAGGATGGCTGAGTTTTAAGCGGTGGATTGTAGTCCCATGAACAGAGGTTAAAATCCTCTTTCTATCAAGCCCTGAGGTGTCATCACGTTAGATTGCAAATCTAAAGAAGCAGGTTAACGCTTGCCGGGGCTTTCCCCCGCCTTTTTTGTTTCGGCAAGGCGGGGGAAAGGTAGACGGATGCTCGCTGGTTTGGGCGCTTAGCTGTTAACTAAGAGTTTGTAGGATCGAGGCCTGCCTGTCTAGAAAGGCTTTAGCTTAGTTAAAGTGTCTGTTTTGCATGCAGGAGATGTGGGCGAACATCCCGCAAGTCTTATCAGGAACTGAAAGATTTTCACTTCCGCTTAGGGCTTTGAAGGCCCTTGGTCTGGTTAAACCTAAGTCCCTTAGAGGGTTAATAGTACGATTGTGGCAGGTGTGAGGGGGAGTATAAAGAGGGAGAGGGCAGTAAAAATGGTCATGGGTATTGTTGTTTGGAGGTGTGGCAATCGCCAGGGTGTGGTGCCGGTTGGGCTGTTTGGGGAGAGGGTTAGGGCCATGGTGTAGGAGAGACGAAGGTAGAAATAAAGGCTTAGTAAGGCAGTGAGGGCTGCGAACGTGGCTGCTAGTGGAAGGTCTTGTTTAGTTAGTTCTTGAAGGATGAGTCATTTTGGCATAAACCCTGATAGTGGGGGGAGTCCCCCAAGTGATAGTAAGAGGAGGGGGGCAATTGAGGCCAATATGGGGGATTTGGCTCAGGATGTTGCGAGTGTGTTGATGTTGGTTGCTTGGTTTAGTTTGAAAATTAAGAAGAGGGAGGAGGTCATGAGAATGTAGGTAAGTAGGGTTAAAAGGGTAAGGGAGGGGGCAAATTGAAGAATAAGGATTATTCAGCCGAGGTGAGCGATGGATGAGTAGGCCAGAATTTTACGGAGTTGTGTTTGGTTTAGGCCGCCCCATCCTCCGACGAGGGTGGAGGCAAGGCCTAGTAAGAGCATTATAGTAGGGCTGTTAGGTTGAATTTGAAGGAGGAGGGCAAATGGGGCAAGTTTTTGTCAAGTGGAGAGGATTAAGCCGGTTGTTAGGTTAAGGCCTTGAAGGACTTCTGGTAGTCATGAGTGTAAGGGTGCTAGACCAATTTTTAGGGCCAGGGCAAGAATGAGTATAGTTGTAGGAAGGGGGTGGGTCATTTGTGTAATGTCTCATTGTCCTGTTAATCATGCGTTGGTTGTGCTGGCAAAGAGAATGGTGGCGGCTGCAGTGGCTTGGGTAAGAAAATATTTGGTGGTTGCTTCAACTGCTCGGGGGTGGTGGTGTTGAGCTATAAGTGGCAAAATAGCGAGGGTGTTGATTTCCAGGCCTATCCAGGCTAGGAGCCAGTGCGAGCTTGAGAATGTCAGTATGGTACCAAGGCCGAGGCCGAATAGTAGGGCAGGAAAGATAAAAGGGCTCATTAGTAAAGGCGGGGGTTTCACCTGCATTGCTGGGGTATGGGCCCAGGAGCTTGTATTAGCTGACTTTACTAGGAAGTGGTGTAGTGGAAGCACTAAGAGTTTTGATCTCTTTGGGTAGGGTTCAAATCCCTTCTTTCTAAGGGGCTGGAAAGACTTTAACTTTCATGAGTCACTACATCAAAGTGGTCCTTTGTTTCAGGCACGGCCCCTGAGCTATAGTTGTGGAGGTAGACCGACGAAAGCGGTTGTAAGAGCGAGATGTCAGATAACTAAGGCTAGGGTGAGGGGGAGAAAATTTTTTCAAACTAAATGTATGAGTTGGTCGTATCGGAAGCGTGGATAGGAGGCCCGTACTCATAGGAAGAGAGTAGATAATAAAGCAGCTTTGATTATTAGGTTTGTGGTGGTTAGTTCGGGGAAGGTGGGCGTGTGTGATGCTCCTAGGAATAATGCGGTGGAAAGTGTATTTATTAGTAAGATGTTAGCGTATTCTGCTAGTATGAATAGGGCGAATGGGCCTGCTGCATATTCTACATTGAAGCCGGAGACAAGCTCGGACTCTCCTTCGGTGAGGTCAAAAGGAGTTCGGTTGGTTTCTGCTAATGTGGAGATATACCATATCGCGGCTAGGGGCCAGGCTGGTAAGAGGAGTCAGACGCTTTCTTGAGTAGTATTAAAGGTTTGTAAAGTAAATCCTCCAGAGAAAATGATGATTGTTAAAAGGATCAGGCCCAGACTTACTTCGTAGGAAATTGTTTGTGCTACGGCTCGGAGCGCCCCAATGAGGGCATATTTTGAGTTTGAGGCTCATCCTGACCCAAGGATAGAGTAGACTGCAAGGCTTGAGAGTGCAAGCATAAATAAGATTCCGAGGTTAAGGTCTGCCATAGGGTAAGGTAGGGGTAATGGTGTTCATAGGGAAAGGGCTAAGGTTAAGGCGAGAATGGGGGTAAATAGGAATAATGTGGGGGAAGATGTTGATGGTCGGATAGGTTCTTTGGTAAATAGCTTCACTCCGTCTGCGATTGGTTGAAGGAGGCCGTATGGGCCTACAATATTTGGGCCTTTACGTAATTGTATGTAGCCTAATACTTTTCGTTCCAGAAGGGTAAGAAAAGCAACAGCAAGTAGGATGGGGACGATGAAAGCGAGGGGGTTGAGGATGTAGCTTGTTAATATGTAAAACATAGTTGGGGAGAGGATTTGAACCTCTATATAAAGGGCTTAGGTCTTTGGCAATAACCGGGCTCTGCCACCCCAACAAGCCATTATCTCAGGCTAAAGGAATACATCCTTTTGTCTAATTTAGTTGTTTTCATTAGGTGAGGGGGAGGCGTGTTTATGGCATGGGCCTCTTTTTTTCGGTCCTTTCGTACTAGAAAAAAATGTTTCATAGATAGAAACTGACCTGGATTACTCCGGTCTGAACTCAGATCACGTAGGACTTTAATCGTTGAACAAACGAACCCTTAATAGCGGCTGCACCTTTAGGATGTCCTGATCCAACATCGAGGTCGTAAACCCTCTTGTCGATAGGGACTCTGAAAGAGGATTGCGCTGTTATCCCTGGGGTAACTTATTTCGTTAATCGGCTTTGCCGGATCTTCTGGTTAGAAATTCTATTGCTTAGAGTGGCTACTCTTGGTTGTGGGAGAAGTTCTCCTATTCCACATGGAGGTTTTGTGTTCTCCGGGGTCGCCCCAACCGAAGACATTAGGACAGAGTCCTTTGGTTGTATCCTTTATAGGAGGAATGTTGAACAAGGTCTGACCTGGTGTCTAAAGCTCCACAGGGTCTTCTCGTCTTATGATTATATCCCCGCTTCTGCACGGGGAGATCAATTTCATTGACTGGAAAAAGGAGACAGTTAGGCCCTCGTTATGCCATTCATACAGGTCTTCATTTAAAAGACAAGTGATTGCGCTACCTTTGCACGGTCAGAATACCGCGGCCGTTGAACATAGTGTCACTGGGCAGGCGGGACCTCTTATTTTTAATTTACAAGAGGCGATGTTTTTGGTAAACAGGCGAGGCTAATGTGTTTGCCGAGTTCCTTCTTTTTCTTTTAGTCTTTCCTAGTAGGCACGCCAGTGTAGGCTTAACGGTTATTTTTGAGTGATTTTCTGGTTGTTTGTTAGTTGCTCGTTTCCCTCTTTGTTTGGGGCCGGTAATGTTCGATGGAAAGTCCGTTTCGATGTATGTGCGTGCTGGGAGAAAGGCTGGTTCCTTTCTTATTACTCATATTAGCATGGGTGCTTTTATGTTTGCATAAAACAGCCTGGTAAGGGGAAGTGGGTTGAGATGGTATTATCGGGATTGGGGGAGTGGTGGTATGTCTGAGCTTTAACGCTTTCTATCTAGGTGGCTGCTTTTAAGCCCACTTAGACATCTTTCCTTGAATTATTTTGATCTTTACCCGACTGTGGAAGTTGTTTCTTGCTCGAAGGGGCTGTACCCCCTTCGATTAACTCTTCTAATTTCTTTGTGTCTGAGGAGGGTGAAAACTGTGTGAGAGGAGAAGTTGGAAGGCTGAACTTCTATTCATTTCCCAGGCAACCAGCTATTACTAAGTTCGGTAGATTTGTCACCTCTACTCAAAGCTCTTCCCACTCTTTTGCCACAGAGACGGGTTGGCCCTACATAGGCTGTCTTGGAGTAGCTCACTTAGTTTCGGGGTGTCAGACTAAAGTTCTCTTTGCCTGGGTGTACTTGCTAAATCATGATGCAAAAGGTACGAGTACTAGTCTCTGCTTTTTGTTACTTTACTGGGCTGTTTCATATCTCTTTCAGCGTTCCCTTGCGGTACTTTGTCTATGGCTCCGAGCTCCTTTTCCGTCGCCCGTACTTAGGAGGTAAAATGATTTGGTTGTGTGTTTGGGGTTGTGTTTTAGGGTTTATTGATAATGATGCTTTTGGTTTAAGTGGGCGGGCTAGCTGTTTAGTTCAGGGGGATCCGACTTGCACGGATAACTCCTCGGTGTAAGTGAGGTGCTTTACTATTTTAGCTACGCCCTGATTTGTCCAAGTACACCTTCCGGTACACTTACCATGTTACGACTTGCCTCCCCTTAATGAATGAAAGTGTATTAGTTATATGCTAAAAATTAGGCAGGGGAGAATGACGGGCGGTGTGTGCGCGCTTTAGAGCCTATTTCAGCGGAGCGCTCTATTCTCTGCTTACTGCTAAATCCTCCTTCGGATGTGCGTTTCAGCGCATCATTCGTATTCACTAAAGTAGTCAATGTAGCCCATTTCTTCCCCTCTCATACGCTGCACCTCGACCTGACGTTTGGGGCTGTGCCAGTTTTGCTTATTATGGTTCCTTCACAGGGTAAGCTGACGACGGCGGTATATAGGCGGAAGGATCAAGAGAGGGTGAGGTTGAACGGGGGGTATCGGTTCTAGAACAGGCTCCTCTAGGTGGATCTTAAGCACCGCCAAGTCCTTTGGGTTTTGAGCTCATGCTCGTAGTTCCCTGGCGAATAGCTGTGTGGGGTGCTATTAATGTTTAGGGCTAAGCATAGTGGGGTATCTAATCCCAGTTTGTTTCTTAGCTTTCGTGGGTTCAAGTGTCATAAAGCCACTTTCGTGGTTGAACTTCATGCTTTCAAGTGCGTATAACAGCTTAGAAAGTATTCGGCTTTAGTTTGTAGCTTTTTTAACCACTCTTTACGCCGTCAGATATCAACTTGGGCCTCTCGTATAACCGCGGTGGCTGGCACGAGTTTTACCGGCTCTTTTAGCTTTAACTAAGTCAAGTTTTCACTTATTGCTTAATGTTTATCACTGCTGGGCTCCCTTGGGGGTGTGGCTAAGCAAGGCGTCTTGGGCTAGCGGGGCTGTGCCTGATGCCAGCTCCTTGTTCTCGGGCAGAGAACTGTAGGGCATTTTCACGGGGGTGCGGATACTTGCATGTGTAAATTTAGCTGCAGCTGATAATAAAGTCAGGACCAAGCCTTTGTGCTTATGGAGCTTTCTAGGGCTCATCTTAACGTCTTCAAGGTTATGCTTTGATTAAGCTACATTAGC